GATTGTATCAATTTTGATTTTCTTATATCATTAAGGAAACGCAATTTGAGATTGAAATTTACGAATCATTCATGAATTAATAGTTAACGGTTCCAGTTTGTTCTGAATTTTTTCTTTTATGACCGAAAACTCAAATTTTTTTTTTTCATAGATTTTGATTTGGTTTTGGCGGCATGGCCGAGCGGTAAGGCGGGGGACTGCAAATCCTTTTTCCCCAGTTCAAATCCGGGTGTCGCCTAATCACCAAAAGAATTGACCTAACCCCTTCTGTTTTGCTGATATAATTTGGAAAATTTTTCCGGCGGAAGCCAACGGAGGAAGCTGATAAATCTTGATAGTCCTTCCATTACTAATGGATTGTCTACGTCTACGGGCCAGGTTTGTAATTTGATTGGATAGCAGGACGGAAATCTAATTCCGTTTTTAGTTGCGGAAAGGCCAAAAGATACTTTGTATACATATTCGTCTTTGAGTACTTCGCTTTTACTTAATACTTCTTAATACTTAATATATATACCTGTTTTCTTTTTTCGTTAACCTCTAGTCAAGAACATAATAGGGCGTCCTCCGATTATTTCCTAGAGCCAATAAGGAGACGTTAAGGATTAGATCAAAACAAAATGGGAAAGAAATAGGGTTAGGGTACGGGCTAGGTAGTGATCTACCTTTCTTCTATTTTTTTATACTTTTTATTAAATTTAATGAAGGACAACAAAAGAAAGAATCTATTTTTATTATTTCTACATACTAGTAGCATTTCTTTGATACTTCCAAGGGGATCTCCGCATATTTTTCTTGTGCTTAATCTTTTATGATTATACTAGAACTCTTATAAGACCCCTTATAAGTTAGAGTTGGATTTATTGGATTGTTTCATCAACGATCTTAGGTCAGAATTTTTGACTCTACGCCAGTGATTCCACTATTATTTATTTAGTGAACAATAATTCAAGAATTCCGTTATAGAGATAGGGGACATAATTCACATGGATATAGTAAATCTCGCTTGGGCTGCTTTAATGGTAGTCTTTACATTTTCCCTTTCACTCGTAGTATGGGGAAGAAGTGGACTCTAGAAGTATTACTAATTGTAATTGAGTTTCGGAATTAAACTGTATCGATTTTTTATAAATAATTCCGGTCTGAAAAGCTTTTTTTAGTTGAAATTTCACTATTTCAACACTATTTCAATTTAAAATTCAATTTTTAAATTGAAATAGAAATAAAAAAAATCTGCATTTCAAAATTTTCTTGGGTTTTAGAGTAGTAATATAGTTTATGTATATATTAAGAAGATTCTTTCAATTAAACAAATATTTCAATTATTTCCGTGTTTGTATTTCGAAAGTAAAAAGAATACTAAAAGTAAAAGAAATACAAATGGTAGTAAATTTATTCCAACTGAATTCTTGATCAATTTTCTATTGCGATGAACCAACTCTTACTAAAATTAGATATGGACCGTGAGGAAGAGTTTAACTTTTTTTATTTTACTTTTTTATTATTCAAAGAGAAAATAGTTGTGTTATTACATTGCGTAGATACACATTTTCTATGGGAAACACCACGGATATAGTAGTTCTTTAACGAGATACTACAAAGACTAAAATAGTGTCTTGTCTTGGGCGGGTCACATATTGCGCACTTCCCGTTTGTTTTAATATTTTGGAAATTTTATTTATGTTGTACTTGTTTTATTGAACTCACTGTTCAAACGTTAAAAGAAGTTTACTAACCCCCCTTTTTTTTTTGAAATTCGAAGAAGTTTCCATAGATCATCTGTCAACTGATTGATCAATGACTTCTTCGGCAGAATGCTAATAAAAAGATTACTTTAATTTTCTTTTATTATACCATCAAAGGGGCCCTTGATTCTTTTGATCGGGATTCATATTGAAAATAATCAGCAATCCGGGAATTAGAATAGTACGGGTCGCCTTTCGATTATTTCAAATTGATTGGAAATCAACACAAATTAAATACAAGACAGATGTATAAAGCAAAGAAATAGAATTGGGGGCACTATATACATTATATATAAGATGTAATTGATATCCATATATATACCGATATATAGAAATCTGACGATACTATTGCAGATTGATCTCTATTAAATTAACCCGGATTACAATACACCTTATATACACTACAATAATAATCGTAGATAGTATGGTAGAAAGATTTAGATATTTCTTTCTACCATACTATCGTATTTCATAGAATACGGCGAATTCTAGTCTGCCCAGTTCATTTAAGACGCGAAATTGGAATACCTTTCTTCTCTTCAATTATTGATAAGAACTAAAAAGGCAAGTTTAATTCAAATTAATCACCTTGGCTGACTGTTTTTACGTATATTATAAGTAAAAAAGCGGTAGGAACTAGAATAAACAGTGCAGTAGCAATAAATGCGAGAATATTTACTTCCATAATCTCATTGTTTCGTTTTTCTTTAATTCGCAATAACTCGGGAGTTAATCCCATAGAGATACTAAATCTTTCGCTTGTAAATTCAATAGGATGAATTACATCTCGATGATATTGAATCGGATCAATATCATGAATAACAATATCTGCACTATCAAATCAACTCATCGTCAAGAATTGAATAGTATAACATAGGAAGATCTTTTATCCATACCGAACTCCAAATTTTATTCCTGATCCAACCAAGAATTCCTTTCTGTTTTATTTATCACTCTTTTTTATTCTTTCTTTTATATAACCTACTAACCAACCATCTGATGAAGTATCATTGAACTGCCCTTACACTTACCATTGATTCTAAACAACCCCCAACAAACAATAGAAGATAAATAAAAAAAAGGGAAGGAGTTAAGTTCGAAACTTCTTTTTTTACTGATCGAATCTAACCTCCTTGGAAAACAAAAGAAGGATGATAAAGACGAGTACAAGTTTCAGTATAAAAAATATAATATTCCATCAAATTAACTAACTATTTTATTTATTTTTATATAAAAATTTATATAAAAAAAAATAAAGTTTGTTCTTTCAAGGAGACCCCTTAATAAAAAAATGGCGCTCCCCTAATAAACCCTAATAAAAAATAAAAAAGCGATCCCTGAAAGTCTTCTATTACAATAACTATCTTAAAGTTATTTTATATCGTGCAAATTCCATTTATAAAAGAAAAATAAAGAAGAGGGATTCCCGTTGGGAATGAAATTCGACTTACTTTCACAAAAAATATAGAGCGGAGTTGATATATTTTTTTATTGGATCCGTCGGGACTGACGGGGCTCGAACCCGCAGCTTCCGCCTTGACAGGGCGGTGCTCTGACCAATTGAACTACAATCCCAAGTACATACCATAATAAAATTAAAGTATTATGTATACATATTTTTATTATTTTATTCTCTAACCCCTTCCATTTTGAATTTAGATTCAAATTAGCGTGTTGTAACAGAGCCGCGAGTGATATATATGATACCCATATGGGTACGCGCTTTAGTGAGACCGGCCTGGATTACTAGTAATCCTTTCGTTATTGCCAAATAAATGGGATAATTACTCTTTCAATGAAAAGGGTTTTTTGTTTATCCCTTTCCTTTGATTGTATTTTATACTTACAGATCCTAATATGAATCTAGATCATTATCAAGACCCTAATTTGTTGGAAAAATAGAGTAAATAAATAGTGCTATAGATATAGCAGAGAAAAAAATGGATTGGGGGGTCGGGCATTTCTGGAGAGCACAAAATGGGTTATATGATACCATTTAGTGGTAGATCGGCGAATTTTTGGGCCGAGCTGGATTTGAACCAGCGTAGACATATTGCCAACGAATTTACAGTCCGTCCCCATTAACCGCTCGGGCATCGACCCCAGAAGAATAAATTCCAGGCTTATTGATAATCCATGATCAACTTCCTTTCGTAGTACCCTACCCCCAGGGGAAGTCGAATCCCCGCTGCCTCCTTGAAAGAGAGATGTCCTGGACCGCTAGACGATGGGGGCATACCATACTTGAACGACCGCCATGATACTATGCTGATAGTATGCACAATTTTTAAAAATTGTCAATATAATGGAATGGGATGACTCGATACGGAGGATCTTTCCATCTTTCACGATTCTCTAGCATTTTTTCCGCCAATAATTTAGTTCATAATTTAGTTCAGAGGCTGCGCCAAATTTTTTTATCAATCATTCAATGAAATATGTTGGGTCTCTGTTAAATTAGTAGGTACGTGTATCAATCAAATGAATTTCGTTATGATTTCAATCAGGATCGGAAAAAACCCATTGTATTGCTATTTATCAAATCCAATATCAATAAACCATTTTATTTTACCTATATTCACTAGTATATCCTCCCCTAGAATTTTATTTAACAGACAAGTCAAATTTTTCATTTCTGAACGAACCGCTATACGTATAAGATAGAGTCTTATATGTACATATATTATAATAAGTCTATATACTAAACTCATAGTGGCTCCTGACTTTATTGAGGAATCAAACAAGCCCTTTTAACTCAGTGGTAGAGTAACGCCATGGTAAGGCGTAAGTCATCGGTTCAAATCCGATAAGGGGCTTTGGTTTTTTCATAAATAAAAAAACTCCGGCGGTAGTATTCCTATTTGAATTACGAATAAAGTTATTGTGGATATTTGTAATAAAAAAGTAACAAGTTGTATAATTTTATATCATTATATAAATTATAACATACTAATAAATTAGAGTTAAATTAGAGTACAGTTATAAATTTGCTAATATTATTTTAATGAATTAGAAATTATAATAAATACGGATAAGTCGTCTCCTTGAATAAAATATTCTGATTACTTTCCTATTTTCCATTATTCCAATTAAATCGATTAGAAATCAACAAAAGAAAAAGTAAGTGGACCTAACCCATTGCATCATAATTCTATTCACTATTCTGATATTAAAATTCGATAGAGATAAAATTGGATCTTTTTATTATTATTATTTTCATATTTCTTTGGACTACGCGGGAATCTGTCGATATTT